AGTAGCCCTTTATAGAAAATGAAAAGGAGCTTTCTAGTTGGTCAACAACCAACAAAAGTCAGTGTTCTATCCTTCTTCACTACTCCTACAGGCTTGACGGAGTTAAGCTGTCTGGAGGGAATTTCTTTGTCTCAATCAATATCAATATGGAACAAATCCTGGTGGCACTAACGTCTGCCAAATTAAGTCCGGACCAAATCTTTCTTATTATTATTCTTTTTTTTCTCTTTCTATATATAGATCCAGTCGTTGATGGAGCCACTTAAAAGTATAGACTTCCCCGCTTAAATAGCTCATCTGTGAATTCGGAAACATATGCTTCAGCAGTAGTGGATCCAAATCGAGACCTAGCCCTTTCTCTTGCGGATCCTCGCCTAGTAGCACCCTCGCTCCGTTTTACTCCACTCACGATTTCATCTCCTTCGCTTCCGAGGGTTAGGATCGACGGGCTGGTCGAAAAGCCGGAACAAAGTGAAGGGGAGGGGGAACTCTTTCTAGAGGAAGTGATTCGTGTACTGATTGCTTGTCTTAGCTTCCTTCTAATGCTCGAACATGCTACTCACTATCGAGGGTAAGGATGAAGACGGCGCTAGAGAATAAGTTCTTGGAGGAAGAGTAGCTGTTGTCTCTTTCCCGGCAATGTCAGATCAAGAAGAGCCGGCTTTACTTTCTCTGTGGTTCGGTTTCCCTTATTTTCTGTGGTAGCTAGGCCTGGTAGCATGGTTAACGGTAGCATGTTTGCTAGTCTTGTCGGACTAGGAGCTCTACTAGGCTTGACCGTGGGAAATTGACTTCTTTATTAAAGTAAAGAAAGAATGACGTAGGTAGACTAACTAGAAGTAGTAGGAGTTCCCGTCGAAGGGCAAATTCAGCATTTAGGAAAGATCCGATACCAAGTGACAGCGAGCTAGCTGTTGGTGCTATAGTAAGTCCGTGGTCAGCATACTTAGAGTCGTCTTCTTGCTCAAGTGGAATCAGTTTCAGTTGGCTCTAGACTACTTTTCGATAGAGAACGATTTGGCACATCTTCGATTTCCTGGTATGAAAGTCGTTAGGCTTGGTGTGAGTTCAAGATATTCGGCATAAGCCGTCTTTGCTTTTGCTCTTATCGATGTGATCCTTGTCTTTAGCTTGGGACTTAGCTTGGCACCAGGGCGGCTTGCTTACCTACCTGATTACTTTCGGACTTTATTCTTTTCTGTTAGCACGCATCGCATCCAGTGACCGATGAATCTGTTGTCGGAATAAGCGTAAGCGCAGCAAGAGAATTCGCTGCTTTTGTGCCAACCTTCTCGCCTAGAAGATAGAAGGAATCAGTCTTAAAGGGGGGCGAAGTGAGGGATGAAATTCCTTTTTGATTTGAGTGACTACCCTAAGAAATCATACTTTTGCTCTGTTCTCTTGTTCTTGTTTCATAAGCAAATGCGGCAACCTGGTGGTATAGTGAGCTCTCTCTCTGGATGTTGCTTCAGTCATTGATAGAGAGGAATCACCTAGCCTAGCATTAGACTAGACTAGCTAGCCCTCCTTGGGCAGATTGCTTTTCATAGCGTAGTTTCGTAGCTTTGCTCCGGGAAGGATACTTGCCTTATCAGATGCGGGATTACCTGTTGATGCGGTCGATGAGGTCTTTGCTTTTCCTGTTAGAGAATGAGTTGCTGAAGAATGAGTTGTTAGCCTTACAGAATGCGCTGCACATCTATCATTCTATAGTAATGTAGGCTCTCCCGCTGTTGGTGGTTTAGTTGTAGTAAGGGCGGTAGGATTAAGATTAGGAGATTGATTGAGTGAAGTAGGGTTCGGTGAAATATTAAATAGAAGTAGGACATCCTTTATAAAGGAAAGTACGACATCCAATCTAAAGTCAAGTATGCCAGAACTCGTAGCCTTGTTGAAATAGTCTCCTCTTTCTTGTCTTTCTTCTCCCCTAAGAGGATTCTCGTCTCGAAAAGACCAATTGAAGCTTTTCTCTTCCGCTCTGAAAGAATAGGACTTCTTATACCATGAACGGACTCCTTGTCAGGAAGAGATAGAGAGAGGGCTTTCCTTGCTTCTCTCTTTCGCCTTCTCGATGCATTGCTTGGGTCAGCTCTTCGGGGGTCAAGTCTTTTGAAAAGCTTTTCTGAGACCTTAGTAAAGGCTTTTGTTTGTGGAGGGTCTAGCCCCGTGAGCCTCTCCAAACGTTCTCAAATCGGCCTCTTTGTTGTTGTTGTTGCGGGCGTACGGTACTACGGCCTTTATTATTCCACTTTCTCAAAATGTAGAGCAACGAATCGAGAGTCTCTCGCTATGTCCCCATTCCTTTCTTCGATTCTATGGCCGATCTTGTTTAATCCAAAGCTGGTGCAAGCGATCTCATAGGTGGATCACGGGGAATAACTCGAGATAGGAAAGCATCAAGCAAGGGATTGACCGAGCCTACGCCTACCCCTGTGCCCGTGTGGAAAGAGCTTTCCACTATGTGCTTTCAGGGAACTCTTCCTTCTGTTTCAGTCGTGTAAGAGCCCCTCTTCGCTTTGTGGTAGAATCAGCTCTCTTTGCCGGATCTTAGTGTTTGTTTGTTTTAGTAGGGTCTTCCTTCTTTCTTTCTTTTAAAAGGCGGGAAAACCACTGGAGAATTGCCTTGTTGGTTGAGTTATATCCTTTTTAAGTTAAGGATCGGGAAGTCTTTGACTAAGTTCCTCCGTATATGACACATTCGTCTAGTCGTATTAATCCTCGTGTAACTGGCTCCTACCCCGAAGTTTATCACTCCTCCTTTCGGTTTTTGCGAGGGTTCCATCTGTTGGCTAAAGGTCCATTGCTTTCCTAAAGTGAATATTGGAATCTTCCTTCATCTTTGATGTAAAATAGCGCTTAGTCATATCAGGGGCAATCTTCTATTAAATTACCTTTGCCGCGTAGGGGTATGGAAAAAGACCCGTAAATTCCCCCGCTTTCAGAGATTCCAACTCCTAAAGGAAGAAGTTCCCCTTCTCAGTATCAGAATAAGGGACTAACGGAAAACCAGTTCTTCGCTATACGAAAAAAAGGGATTGGACTACTTAAGACTGGAAGGCTGGCAAAGGAAATGGCCCTTAGCCGGCTTCGACCACTGGAAAGATAGGAAGGAAAGGATCGGGAATGCTTCCAAAAAAGGAAAGAAAGCTAGAATAAGATGACGATCGCTCGTGCACCATCAATAATGGTATACACTTCACTACCTGAAAGAGAAAGCCAGTACTGGATGCAAGCAAGAGAGCAGGGAAACTAAATAAAGACAAAGAAAGGTAACTTAGCCCATTAGAAGGCTAGCCTAATAGTTTACATCGCTCCTGCAAGAAAAAGAGGGACTTGAGACGGGAGGTCAGCAGTTAGACTCAGCTTAGCAAAAAGCGGTGAACCCGCCTAAGACCATACCGAAATGGTGATAGACCCAAAACCCCCTTCTACAACAACTCAACAAAAAGAAAATGCACCTTAGCCATAGGCCAATGGGGCAGACAACCTGGGCCCTCAACGCTAACTCAAGGAAAAGGCTCGCGGATGGTCCCACATCCGGATTTCGGGACATAGGTACACACCTTCTTTATCCTACGAGACTAACTACATTTCCAAAAGTAAAAACCAAGATTCAAATTCAGTTTCTTATTTCTTACCTTTCGGGGTCCACCTTTCCTTCGCTTCTAAGGGCGAGTTCAGTGCGGGAGGGCATGTTTCCTTTCCTAAGCGGGGGAAAATTACAGGCTCTAGGGGCAGGCAACTAGGTTTTTGTGATTGATATGTTTGATAGACAGAATCGATTTCCAAGGCGCAGGTCCCTAAGGTAGGACGATCCATGGACAGTTCGGGAGGGGGGATGTGAGGGGGAATACAGAACTCCTTGCTTGGATTTGATGGGGATATCTTCCGTCTTTATCCTTCCTTTGGACAGTAACTATGTCACTCACTTGCTTTCACTAGCATCGGAGATTACGGTTATCCCGCTAAAGAGCCTTCTTTATTTTATCCCGGGGATATGCCGACAAGAATAGCTGATTTGTCCTAAGAGCCGTTATCCCGCGATGATAAGGTAGATATGAAACCTAGTCTTTACCCCTGCCCTTTCGATTTCTTCTATGCCATCTTATTTACATATTTACAAAGATTTCATCGACTTGAGAGCATCAAGGACTTCATTCTCGGACATTAAGGCAGTCTTACTGAAAGCTGGGGATTCCTTCCTCTTCAAAGCCTAGATCTTCTTCACGTGCACATTTGCAAACTACCCTTCTATTTACTAAGGCAAATTTGCTTCATTCTGACCTATCCCAAGAGTCAGAGCAGATTCTAGAGCAAGTTACATCCCTCCTTCCACAACAAAGGGATATGCGAAATAGCTAGATTATCGAAGACCGTAGTAAATAGCTGCGGATTCTGCCTTCATCAAGTCTTATTGCATCAGTTCCTCTAGCGGCCTCTTCTGGGGCATCCATTTAATATCCCTTTCTTGCAGCAACAGGGCATTTGAAACAAAGAAGGCATTCATGTCCACCCTCTTCTTCGTCAAGACCAGTGACAGCTACTCACGAAATGGCAAATGGTTGAAAGTCATTCAAGCAGGAAAGACAAGACAGTAAGAAAGGCACTAATGCCGCTCTGAAGTGAAGCAAGCCCTTCTGACTTCTGATTCATGTGCACAAGCCTTTGCTTTCCGCTCTGCCAAAGCGGTTATTCCGACAACAAACAGCTAGAACAGTAGCAGGAGATTCGATTGCAGGTTACCCTAACAGCCTTCTCGAGCAACCTACTCTAGCAGCTCCTTCCGGGCATCTGAGATGAGGAAAGCCCTAGTGCGCTAGTAATCCCTCTCACCAAGACTAGTTGGCAACTATTTGATCAAAGGGATCTGTGTCACTATGTGGAATTGGAATCGGATCTAATTCGACGAATTAGCCTCTTATGTCAAACCTGAAAAAACCTATTCCTATTCGTCGCAAACAGAAGGCATATGTTAGCTCATTCCCTTCAAGGGGATTCGT